GGGGGAGAAATGAGAGATATTTTCTTCCACCACAGAGAATTATTTGACTCTTGCATTTCAAACAATTTACATGATACATCAAGCCGCTCTTTTATAGGTATAGGATTTAATGATTCTTAAGATAAGAGGAGTGGATTCGTCCTTTTAAGTATTTATTTTGTTGTGGTCATTTGATTTGTTAATTTGTTAATTTGTTAATAGTAATAAAGAGAATAACGAATAGAAAGTAATGGCTTGGCTCGTGGATAAACGACCAATCCCCGGTAGAAGAGAAGGTTCCATTGGAACTATTATTTATTTCAGGGTGTCTTGTCTCTCCTTTTTTTAAGTAAAAAAAAAAGAGAGAGGAAGTGTGAAGAGAAATGGCAAGAAGATATTGGAACATAAATTTGGAAGAGATGCTGGAAGCAGGAGTTCATTTTGGTCATGGTACTAGGAAATGGAATCCTAGAATGGCGCCATATATCTCTGCAAAACGTAAGGGTATTCATATTACAAATCTGACTAGAACTGCTCGTTTTTTATCAGAAGCTTGTGATTTAGTTTTTGATGCAGCAAGTAAGGGAAAACAATTCTTAATTGTTGGTACCAAAAATAAAGCAGCTGATTCGGTGGCGCGGGCTGCAATAAGGGCTCGGTGTCATTATGTTAATAAAAAATGGCTCGGTGGTATGTTAACAAATTGGCCCACTACAGAAACGAGGCTTCATAAGTTCAGGGACTTGAGAACAGAACAAAAGAAGGGGGGACTCAATCGTCTTCCGAAAAGAGATGCAGCTATGTTGAAGAGACAATTATCTCGCTTGCAAACATATCTGGGCGGGATTAAATATATGACGAGATTGCCTGATATTGTAATCATCGTTGATCAGCAAGAAGAATATACGGCTCTTCGAGAATGTATCACTTTGGGAATTCCAACAATTTGTTTAATCGATACAAATTGTGATCCCGATCTCGCAGATATTTCGATTCCAGCAAATGATGACGCTATAGCTTCAATTCGATTAATTCTTAACAAATTAGTAGTCGCAATTTGTGAGGGTCGTTCTAGCTATATACGAAATCCTTGATTAATAATAAGATAAATAAATTCTTTTTTGGAACTACATAGATCTACAGAATCGGTTACTATATCCTGAATCGCACAAAAGAGATAAAAAAAACTGTGAATATTGTGTGATTAGTTTAGTCGGTGTCAAAAATATAGAATTTGAGTAGGCAAGAGAAGATTGAATCAAAATAATTCCTTTTTTTTTAAGTAAAGTTCTATTTCTGTCAGAGGGCAATATGAATGGTATATCATGTTCCATCAACGCACTAAACGGGTTATACGATATCTCTGGTGTGGAAGTAGGCCAACATTTCTATTGGCAAATAGGAGGTTTCCAAGTCCATGCCCAAGTACTTATTACTTCTTGGGTTGTAATTGCTATCTTATTAGGTTCCGCCGTTATCGCTGTTCGGAATCCACAAACCATTCCAACCGCCGGTCAAAATTTCTTCGAATATGTTCTTGAATTCATTCGAGACGTGAGCAAAACTCAGATTGGAGAAGAATATGGTCCATGGGTTCCTTTTATTGGAACTATGTTTCTATTTATTTTTGTTTCTAACTGGTCGGGTGCTCTTTTACCTTGGAAAATCATACAATTACCTCATGGAGAGTTAGCCGCACCCACGAATGATATAAATACTACTGTTGCTTTAGCTTTACTCACGTCAGTAGCATATTTCTATGCGGGTCTTTCCAAAAAAGGATTAGGGTATTTCAGTAAATACATTCAACCAACTCCAATTCTTTTACCCATTAACATTTTAGAGGATTTCACAAAACCCTTATCACTTAGTTTTCGACTTTTCGGGAATATATTAGCTGATGAATTAGTAGTTGTTGTTCTTGTTTCTTTAGTACCTTCAGTCGTTCCTATACCTGTCATGTTCCTTGGATTATTTACAAGTGGGATTCAAGCTCTTATTTTTGCAACTTTAGCTGCGGCTTATATAGGCGAATCCATGGAGGGTCATCATTGACTAGTTTTTGTTTTTGAAATAGTCTAGCCTTTTTTTTTTAGCTTAGCTTAGTCCAATGCAATGTATGCGCAACTCAAGATAATCTACTTACTTAGGGACCATAAATATACAAATACGACGATCTAGAGTAATAACAAAAAAGATTACGATATTAGAGAATTCTAATAAAAAAAGGAAAGAGATCTACTCTAAAAGATCTTTTTCCTAAAATTCTGGTTTGGTCCATTTTTTTTTTATTACTTATATTTATATCATATTTACCTTCAATGAATATTATCTTTATATTGATATTGTTTTTGTTTATTCAATTTCAATATTATGAGTCCTAATTTGAATAGGAATTCTTATGGTATCAATTTAGGGTCTACGATTTAAAAAAAGCTGTTCTTTCTATAGAATGATTCCCATTTCAGTCGATTTCATTCAATTCAACGATTGACCAAAAGAAAATTTTATATTAATAAAT